CGTAGAGTAGAGTCTTAATTTAATAATTAATTTAATAAAACGGAATCCTTTTTTTTTTTGAAATGCAAATTATTAAATTATAAGACAAGAACAAGAAAATAACTAATATTATGAATAAGAAAAAGGTGGATTATCATACATATATTTCGTGTAGAAACATGTAGAAGGGTGAATAAGTCCGTTTATTTACATATTTTTTATATACACATTTATTGAATTTTTGAATAAATATTTATTCAAAAAATACTCATATTAAAACATATACTTATATATTCCTTATTTAAGTATATACTCACTTAGGTATACTTAGTATAATATAATAATTATATTTATATAAAATAAATATTATATATGAATTATATATTATATATGAATTATAAAATATCTTTCTAACAATATAAGGTTAAAATAAAAATAACAGGTACAAATATTAAATCGAGGTACCCATTCAATGATAACTCTCAACAACTTTCCTTCCATTTTTGTGCCTTTAGTAGGCTTAGTATTTCCGGCAATTGCAATGGTTTCTTTATCTCTTCATGTTCAAAAAAACAAGATTTTTTAGATACTATAGGGACAAATTTTATCCATTTTTTTTTTTTTTTTCAAAACTGACTTGGATCATAACACCCATATCTATTTAGTAGAATATGGTATAACATGTTGCTTCTTTCGAGCATAAGCTCTTATGTATGTGTAAACATGATATAGGGGTAAATTCATTTTTCAAATGGATCGACATCGGGGATAATTTCGGAAACGTAAAGTCAATATATCTATATATATGTGGATAGCTATAGGAAATTGTATGAAAGAGATGTTATTCTTTTAGTTTCGATCTAAGCAATTCGATGAATTATTCTTAAAGGTTCACATCATAGTAGTGCTGGTTGATGAAAGTTACTTCGGAAACAAAAAAAGTAAAATCCAATTTATTTTTGTTATTTTTCCAATTCTAATAAAATGCAACTAGGTCTAGTAAGAATATGAGTTGGCGATCAGAACGTATATGGATAGAACTTATAGCGGGATCTCGAAAAATAAGTAATTTCGGCTGGGCCCTTATTCTTTTTTTAGGTTCATTAGGGTTTGTATTGGTTGGAACCTCCAGTTATTTTGGTAGGAATTTTATATCTTTATTTCCTTCTCAGCAAATCCATTTTTTTCCACAAGGGATCGTGATGTCTTTCTATGGGATCGCGGGTCTTTTTATTAGTTCTTACTTGTGGTGCACAATTTTTTGGAATGTAGGTAGTGGTTATGATCGATTCGATATAAAAGAGGGCATAGTGTGCATTTTTCGTTGGGGATTCCCTGGAAAAAACCGTCGCATATTCCTCCGATTCCTTATGAAAGACATTCAGTCCATCAGAATAGAAAATAAAGAAGGTATTTTTGCTCGTCGGGTCCTTTATATGGAAATCAGAGGCCAGGGGTCCATTCCGTTGACGCGTACTGATGAGAATTTGACTCCACGAGAAATTGAGCAAAAAGCTGCTGAATTGGCCTATTTCTTGCGCGTACCAATTGAAGTATTTTGAAAAAAGAAACTGAAGAATTAATACTTTGCAAGAGGGAAAAAACTCAAGAATCCTCGTTTTTTCTATACCATAAGTTAACGGAAGTTGCTTATTCGAGCCAAAGTAAACGTATCCGAAACAACCCTAAAACGAAAATTTTTGTGTCCATAATTTTTTTTTTTTTTTTTCAAAATATTTGATATTTTTTGTAATAGAACAGGAGTTCTTTCGTCTCGAAATCCTACTAAATATTAATTAAATTTGAAGTGGGCTCTTTTTTATTCGATTTCTGTATTCTTTCTAGATTCAAGGACTAACCACTATACTGCATCACAAAAAAAACTCCGAAATGGATTAATGGGCTAGATGACTTGGAATATAACTTATGCTTGATAAAAATATTAGTATCATATAGAGTCGACGCATGGGGTAAGTTCATTAAAACTTCAAAAATTCACAGACGAAAAAATGGCAAAAAATAAAGTATTCATTTCCCTTCTATATCTTGCATCTATAGTATTTTTGCCTTGGTGGATCTCTCTCTCATTTCAAAAAAGTCTGGAATCTTGGATTACAAATTGGTGGAATATTAGGCAATCCGAAATTCTTTTGAATGATATTCAAGAAAAGAGTATTCTAAAAAAATTCATAGACTTAGAGGAACTCCTTCGTTTGGAGGAAATGATAAAGGAATACCCAGAAACACATTTACAAAAGCTTCGCGTTGAAATCTACAAAGAAACGATCCAATTGATCAAGATGCACAATGAGGATCGTATCCATACAATTTTACACTTCTCGACAAATATAATCTGTTTCGTTATTCTAAGTGGTTATTCTATTTTAGGTAATGAAGAACTTGTTATTCTTAACTCTTGGGTTCAAGAATTCCTATATAACTTAAGCGACACAATAAAAGCTTTTTCTATTCTTTTATTAACTGATTTATGTATAGGATTCCATTCGCCCCATGGTTGGGAATTAATGATTGGCTCTGTCTACAAAGATTTTGGATTTGCTCATAATGATCAAATTATATCCGGTCTTGTTTCTACTTTTCCAGTCATTTTAGATACAATTTTTAAATATTGGATCTTTCGCTATTTAAATCGTGTATCTCCTTCACTTGTAGTGATTTATCATTCAATGAACGACTGAAAAATAATCGACCGACCTAATTAGAATATTTGGTACTTTGTACATAAGCAAAACATTCAAAATTGTACTTAATCTTTCTACCGAGCCAAGTGATTTCTCCAATATTTCAGAAAATTTATTTCATTAAATAGCAAAATTATAGATAGGGAACTCTACTAGCGACCTACCTAATTTTATTGTAGAAAATTTCGGGATCAATGATTGGATCATGCAAACTAAAAAAACCTTTTCGTCGATAAAGAAAGAGATTACTCGATCCATTTCCGTATCGCTCATGATAATGATATATATAATAACTCAGGCACCCATTTCAAATGCCTATCCCATTTTTGCACAGCAGGGTTATGAAAATCCACGAGAAGCAACTGGCCGTATTGTATGTGCCAATTGCCATTTAGCTAATAAACCCGTGGATATCGAGGTTCCACAAGCGGTACTTCCGGATACTGTATTTGAAGCAGTTGTTCGAATTCCCTATGATCTGCAAGTGAAACAAGTTCTTGCTAATGGTAAAAAAGGAGCTTTGAATGTAGGGGCTGTTCTTATTTTACCCGAGGGGTTTGAACTAGCCCCCCCCGATCGTATTTCGCCTGAGATTAAAGAAAAGATAGGAAATCTGGCTTTTCAAAGTTACCGCCCTACTAAAAAAAATATTCTTGTGATAGGTCCTATTCCTGGTCAGAAATATAGTGAAATCACCTTTCCTATTCTTTCCCCGGACCCCGCTACTAAGAAAGATGTTCACTTCTTAAAATATCCCATATATGTAGGCGGGAACAGAGGAAGGGGTCAGATTTATCCCGACGGGAGCAAGAGTAACAATAATGTTTATAATGCTACAGCAGCAGGTATAGTAAGCAAAATCATACGAAAAGAGAAAGGGGGTTACGAAATAACCATAGTGGAGGCATCGGATGGGCGTCAAGTGGTTGATATTATCCCTCCAGGGCCAGAACTTCTTGTTTCCGAGGGCGAATCCATCAAACTTGATCAACCATTAACAAGTAATCCTAATGTGGGCGGATTTGGTCAGGGGGATGCGGAAGTAGTACTTCAAGATCCATTACGTGTCCAAGGCCTTTTGCTCTTCTTGGCATCTGTTATTTTGGCACAAATTTTTTTAGTTCTTAAAAAGAAACAGTTTGAGAAGGTTCAATTGTCCGAAATGAATTTCTAGATCCTCAGATTTTTCAACATTAAGCTCTAAAAAGAAACAAACTCTTGTTGGCAATTAGATTATGTAATAATTATATTATGTAATTGTGTATGATCAAAAAATTTTTGTTTGTTTCTTTTTTTTTTTTCTACCAGATTTTGGGAATTACTTATACCGGTCATGAGATGTATATTTTGAAGAAAACTATTTTTTTTTACTTATCTCTTCTTTGTTTTTTCATTCCAAATCGAAGTGTTATAGAATGAATCCGTAGTTTTCTATTCGAATAGAACGAAAACAAAAGATAAATAAGTGGAAAATATAAACCAAAGTATAAATGAAAGGAATAAAGGGTTTGATTTTAGGGGGGGGGGGTTGTTCGTCTCCTAGTCCTTGACACAAGAAAAGGGATCTTCCCCAACCCCTTCTTGTGTCGAATTAATAATGATTCTTGATCCTGTTCGTCAAAAATGACTATTCGTAGTTTCCATTTTTTTCTCGGTTTATCATAACCTTTTTTCGATTTATCATGTTAAGTAGTGGACAAACAAAAATATAGGTAAATTTATTGAACAAATACAAATAGAACTTTTTCAAGTTCAATTTTTTTCTCGGTTTATCATAACCTTTTTTCGATTTATCATGTTAAGTAGTGGACAAACAAAAATATAGGTAAATTTATTGAACAAATACAAATAGAACTTTTTCAAGTTCAATGAACTTCTAAAATAGAAAAAAGGAAATTTTGATTAGATTAAATAGAGTAAGGTTCTATTTTATTAGTCATAGTATAGAAAGGGTTTGCATGATACCTACTAGATATAAATCTATATCTATATATAGAACTATATAAAATTGTGAGTCATTCTAAAAGGGGAAATTGAGTAATTACTTCTTTGTTTTCATTTTGAAAGTATTCATAGATACCTTCGAGTAAAAGATTTTCTGAATCAATTAATGAAAATGAAGTGGATTTTTTTTTTTTGAAATATTGATACAAAAACGTATTATAAGAACTCAACGGGATCCCCCTCGAATCAGACAAGGAAAGAGGGGGTAGGTCCTAGGTCCCGTTGAGTTCTTATGCTTTCATGTCTATAACCCAGTTCATCTGGTTATTACAGAGATGAACCTAATCCGGAATATGAACCATAAAAGAAAATACC